TCCCTTTTCCTTATCGGGATCGGGACTACCAAGAATGGTTGGGACAACAAACATCCATCTCGTTCGTCCTTTGGATACCCGTATAACCATCGAAGACCGTTGAAGTGACTAATTCCTGAAAATAGGGGCGTTGAGGACAAAGAAATTGTTGGGGTTACCTTTTCTATATAGCACCCATGCCCTTGGTGTTAAGTTAAGAAAATACCTCTTGCAGGAGGGTTGGCTAGAGATTTCTTGTAAAAACGCTAGCCCCTCTCAGTTTATAATGCTAATATGTCATTTGAATTTCATGGATTATTATCATTATGCACAGAAGGGAGGAGCCGTATGAGGTGAAAATCTCATGTACGGTTCTGGAACGGGGATTCTTTGAATAGAATGAACGACCGTAACGGATGTCAGCCCAATCCGAAGGAAATTATGCGGAAGCTTTACAAAATTATTACGAAGCTACGCGACTAGAAATTGATCCCTATGATCGAAGTTATATACTTTATAACATAGGCCTTATCCACACAAGCAACGGAGAACATACGAAAGCTTTGGAATATTATTTCCGAGCACTCGAACGAAATCCATTCTTACCGCAAGCTTTTAATAATATGGCCGTGATCTGTCATTACGTGCGACTATCTCCACTATAGAAAAGAGGAAAAAAGATAAAATAGGCTAGTAAAAAGTAAATACTACAAATAAAAAACGGGCTTTCTACATAAGTATCGTACAAAACAACGATTTTTATTAGCTGTAGCAAAAAAAGAGACTTCATATAATCCGAAATATGAAGAAAGAGATATGCCCATTTTATTCTATGGATAAAAGATCCAATTGTTATAGGAAGCGCCGTAAAGATCAATTTGCGAGGTTTTGGTCCGATACAATAAGAACTGCTTACTTATGTCATGATATGAGATAAAAGTTAGGAATCAACTTATGTGATAAAGTCGATCCACTAAGGTATTAAGCAGCGGTGTAGCATCAGATCCCAAAGATAGTAAGCCCTTTTCTTGTGGAGGAAAGTCTTTTTCAAAGATTCTATATGAATTTCTATATGAAAATGAAACCGAGATAGTTACCTTTCAGAAAATTATACCGATAGTGGAGGATGCCTATGTTTCATTCTTCTGAAGGTGGGAGAAAAGATAAAACTGATTAGATTAGCTTAGTAATCAAAATTCAAGTTTGAAACTCATGTAAATTAATTAATCTCTTCTGGTTAAGCCAAAAAAATGGGATGGGATAGATTTACGAAAAATGAAAATCTTATTCATTTCAATGGATTGGATTAGGACGGGATACCAAAAAAATAATGGATTGCCGAGCCGTATGAGGTAGGAAACTCTCAAGTACGGTTCGAAGGAAAGGAATTGACCCACCGATTCCGACCGAGGAGAACAGGCCATTCGACAGGGGGATTCTGAAATTGCAGAGGCTTGGTTCGATCAAGCTGCCGAGTATTGGAAACAAGCTATAGCGCTTACTCCTGGTAATTATATTGAAGCGCATAATTGGTTGAAGATCACGAGGCGGTTTGAATAAGAACTTTTCATTTATTAAAATTTTTTGTTGGATCCATCAGTCAAATAAAATAAACTGGATCAAAGAGCCAATCAAGGAATTTCATTATATCCCTTCTAAAATAGAAAATCATTCTATTTCGTATGGGACCTCATAGGAATAAACGATACGAGAATACAATATAAAATATATCTTTTGATGCTAGTTAAACTAAAAAAATACCTTTAGAATGACTCAATATGGATATCAGAGCGTTTCTTATTTATTATTAATATCTTATATTTTCATTTTATTATTAATGAATGATGGCTGCTCCATTAATTTGGAATAGAATAAAATAATAAGAAATGCGTTCGATGTAAGATATGAAGCGAAGCACAAGCCCCTATCTCGGCACTTATACATTCAGATATGAATACACTAATAAAATTTTGAAAAAAAAAATCGTTTTTTTCGTTAAACCGAAGCCGAGAAAGGGGTTTCCAAGATTTGAAAGGTCCGTTGAGCGCCCCATGGCTATGTCATAATAGATCCGAACACTTGCCCCGGATCGACTTCCAGATCATAATTGCTCTAGTAAATAACTAAAGAAAATGGATAGATGGGAGATAGAAAAGAAAGCAACTAATTATCAATATCTCTCAAAGATTCACTAATTACTTGACTGTTGGCGGGTTTCTTTGTATGTTGTCCGGAAAGAGGAGGACTCAATGATTATTCGTTCGCCGGAATCAGAAGTTAAAATTTTGGTGGATAGGGATCCCGTAAAAACTTCTTTCGAGGAATGGGCCAGACCAGGTCATTTCTCAAGAACAATAGCTAAAGGGCCGGATACTACCACTTGGATCTGGAACCTACACGCCGATGCTCACGATTTCGATAGCCATACCAGTGATTTGGAGGAGATCTCTCGAAAAGTATTTAGTGCCCATTTCGGTCAACTCTCCATCATATTTCTTTGGCTGAGTGGCATGTATTTCCA